TCTATAAGGTTGAATAAAAATTCGATTGACCATTTAGTATAATTGCTATGCTTAGTGTGTGACTCGTTAGTTTTTTCTTTAGAGTTTAGGGTTGAGATTCAAAAAAAAAAAAAAATAAAAATAGACTAACCCCTACTATGAACTTAGTAACCATATAAATTAATAACCAACTTATTGCTTCGTATTGTCAAGATCCCAAGAAACAGTCACTATATGGGTGGATCGATCATATAGTTGTAGCAACTGAAATTTTTTCCATAAAAAAGAAATCTGATTATGGGCTGTGAAGCAAAAATAAAGGGATGTGGATAAATGGAAGGATGATAGAAAGAGAGAACAAAAATATCAATGATATATGATTCCAATATGTATGGTCTATGAATCAACTCATAAAAGGCAGTGTGATAAAGCATTAATACTGATATAATCAATACTGATATAAATATATAAATGAAATATAAATAAATAAAATAATATATATATAAAAAAGAAAAAAAATAATAAAGAATAAAGAGCCTCGAGTTAATAAAAACTGAGGAGATTGACTCGGGAACGAATTTTGCCGGAAGCTCCATTGCAGAGTTCAGGCCTAACCATTAATGGAGAAGCTATGGGAACGACGAAACCTGTGACTGCATAGGATTCTATTGAAAACGAATCCTAATAATTCATTGGGTGGGATGGCGGAACGAACCAAGAAAAAATTGATTTATTCTGAGAGGTGTCATGAATTGACTGACACTACGAATGAAAGAGTCAATATTCGCCCGCGAAATCTTTATTTATTGGATTACAATTTTTGGCGCGATTCGATAGAGGTAAAAATAAGGATTCATTATATTCTACGTTATATTCTAAGAAAAGAAGCATTTTTTATATTTTCTATATCTAATAATATACACGTCTAGCTGTATATTTTGTATATACATCTTCCTTTGTAACAAATTAAGTAACAAATTAAATATCAATAAATGCCATTCATTACTTATAATTACTTATATTAATTATTATAAATGCGTATCTGTAATATTATTGAATCGTTTCATTCGCGAGGAGCTGGATGAGAAGAAACTCTCATGTCCGGTTCTGCAATAGAGATGGAATTTAAGAAACAACCATCAACTATAACCCCAAAAGAACCAGATTTCGTAAACAACATAGAGGAAGAATGAAGGGAATATCTTATCGAGGCAATCATATTTGTTTCGGCGGATACGCTCTTCAGGCGCTTGAACCCGCTTGGATCACAGCTAGACAGATAGAAGCGGGGCGGAGAGCAATGACACGATATGCGCGTCGTGGTGGAAAAATATGGGTACGTATATTTCCCGACAAACCTGTTACAGTAAGACCTACGGAAACACGTATGGGTTCGGGAAAGGGATCCCCCGAATATTGGGTATCTGTTGTTAAACCGGGTCGAATACTTTATGAAATGGGCGGAGTATCAGAAACTATAGCCAGAGCAGCTATTGAAATAGCTGCGTGCAAAATGCCTATACGAACTCAATTTGTTATTTCACGATAGGGATGTAGAACTAAACAAAAGGGATATTGAGGATGAAAAAACAACCGCAGGTTTATTCTGGACGGACAATATTTCTTTTTTTCCTTCATCCTTTGCATTGAAATAACAGATTCAAATAAAAAATAAAAAATATATGATTCAACCTCAGACCCTTTTGAATGTAGCGGATAACAGCGGAGCTCGAGAATTGATGTGTATTCGAATCATAGGAGCTGGTAATCACCGATATGCTCATATTGGTGACGTTATTGTTGCTGTAATCAAAGAAGCAGTGCCAAATATGCCTCTAGAAAGATCAGAAGTCATTAGAGCTGTAATTGTACGTACATGTAAAGAACTCAAACGTGACAACGGTATGATAATACGATATGATGACAATGCAGCGGTCGTCATTGATCAAGAAGGAAATCCAAAAGGAACTCGAGTTTTTGGTGCGATCGCTCGGGAATTGAGACAGTTGAATTTTACTAAAATAGTTTCATTAGCTCCCGAGGTATTATAAATACTAGTAGATGACACTATGATATAGTAGGCTATCTGAAATAGATCAAATTAATAGATTGTGTCTCACGCATATACTTTTAAAAATTTAATAATTCAAAAAAAAAAAAAATAAAGAAAAAAGGAAACATGTTGATTATATCAAAATTAGGAGGCACAAAAAATTATAGTTCGTTATGGGTAGGAACACTATTGCCGATATAATAACTTCTATAAGAAATGCTGACATGAATAAAAAAGGAACTGTTCGAATAACATCTACTAATACCACCGAAAACATTGTTAAAATACTTCTACGAGAAGGTTTTATTGAAAATGTTCGGAAACATCAGGAAAATAACAAATATTTCTTGGTTTCAACCCTGCGACATAGAAAGACTAGGAAAGGAATATATAGAACCGTTTTAAAGTGTATCAGCCGACCCGGTTTACGAATTTATTCCAACTATCAACGAATTCCTAAGATTTTAGGTGGAATGGGAATTGTAATTCTTTCTACTTCTCAAGGTATAATGACAGATCGAGAAGCTCGACTAGAAAGAATTGGAGGAGAAATTTTGTGTTATATATGGTGATCCTCCTCCTCTGGTATCCTAATTTTATCTCTAACTTCCCATTTGTGAAATAGAGAGGAAAAGTGAGTTATATACCTCTTCCTTCATTAGTTGATACTTCAAGGGGGTTACCTGGAATGAAAGAACAAAAATTGATTCATGAAGGTTTAATTACTGAATCACTTCCCAACGGTATGTTCCGGGTCCGTTTAGATAATGAAGATCTAATTCTAGGTTATGCTTCAGGGAGGATCCGGCGCAGTTTTATACGGATACTACCAGGGGATAGAGTAAAAATTGAAGTAAGTCGTTATGATTCAACCAGAGGACGTATAATTTATAGACTTCGCAACAAAGATTCGAACGATTAGGTGATTTTTTAAACATTCCTTTCATGGGGACACAATTCGAAGTAAAAAAAAAAATATTCAAGAAACTTATTTTCTTCAAAAGAGTAGATTCAGAATTAAGGTAAGGAATAAGAAACATGAAAATAAGGACTTCTGTTCGTAAAATTTGTGAAAAATGTCGACTGATCCGTAGGCGCGGACGAATTATAGTGATTTGTTCCAATCCGAGACATAAACAGAGACAAGGGTAATCTTTCTAAAAAAGAACTTTCTTTTCTAAAGGGGAGGACCCATGTAAGAATAAAAGATCTGTTTTAACATGAAATGGATATCTCCGTATCTTTTCTTTCTGTATATTTCTGACTCATATTTATGAGACGATAAAATATGACAAAAGCTATACCAAGAATTGGTTCACGTAGGAATGGACGTATTGGTTCACGTAAGAATGGACGTAGAATACCAAAAGGAGTTATTCATGTTCAAGCGAGTTTCAACAATACCATTGTAACTGTTACAGATGTACGAGGTCGGGTGGTTTCTTGGGCCTCCGCGGGTACTTCTGGATTCAAAGGCACAAGAAGAGGTACACCCTATGCTGCTCAAGCCGCAGCTGTAAATGCTATTCGTACAGTAGTGGATCAGGGTATGCAACGGGCAGAAGTTATGATAAAGGGCCCTGGTCTCGGAAGAGATGCAGCATTACGAGCCATTCGTAGAAGTGGTATACTATTAAGTTTAGTACGTGATGTAACACCTATGCCACATAATGGGTGTCGACCTCCTAAAAAAAGACGTGTGTAGAAATAAGAATTAAACAGATTTCAAGAGAAATAAATGATTCAATGATCTGATCAAATATTATAATAATACTTATTATAGTATGGTTCGAGAGGAAGTAGTAGGATCCACTCGAACACTACGGTGGAAATGTGTTGAATCAAGAGTAGACAGTAAGCGTCTTTATTATGGTCGTTTCATTCTGTCCCCGCTTATGAAAGGTCAAGCCGATACCATAGGTATTGCCATGCGAAGGGCTTTACTTGGAGAAATAGAAGGAACATGTATCACACGTGCAAAATCTGAGAAAGTAGCACATGAATATTCTACGATAGTAGGTATTGAAGAATCAGTACATGAAATTTTACTAAATTTGAAAGAAATTATATTGAGAAGTAATCTGTATGGAGTTATAGACGCATCCATCTGCGTCAGGGGGCCTAGATACGTAACCGCTCAAGATATCATCTCACCACCTTACGTGGAAATAGTTGACACGACACAACATATAGCTAACCTGACGGAACCAATTGATTTGTGTATTGAATTAAAAATCAAGAGAGATCGCGGATATCGTATGAAATCCGCAAATAACTCTCAAGATGGAAGTTATCCTATAGATGCTGTATCCATGCCTGTTCGAAATGCGAATCATAGTATTCATTCTTATGGGAATGGGAATGAAAAACAAGAGATACTTTTTCTAGAAATATGGACGAATGGAAGTTTAACTCCTAAGGAAGCACTTTATGAAGCTTCTCGTAATTTGATTGATTTATTTATTCCTTTTCTACATGCGGAGGAAGAGGACATTAATTTCGAAGAAAATAAAAACAGGTTTCCTCTACCCCTTTTTACCTTTCAAGATAGATTAACTAATCTAAAGAAAAACAAAAAAGGAATTCCATTGAAATGTATTTTTATTGACCAATCAGAATTGCCTTCCAGGACCTATAACTGTCTCAAAGGGTCCAATATACATACATTATCGGACCTTTTGAATAACAGTCAAGAGGATCTTATGAGAATTGAATTTTTTCGAATAGAAGATGTAAAACAGATATTGGACACTCTACAGAAGTATTTCGCAATTGATTTATCTAAGAATAAGTTTTAATTTTAAATCCATTGTAATTATTTCATCTTCTTTTTATAATAGAAAAAAAATTAGAAAGAAAAAAAGAATAAAATTAGTTTTTAATCTTTGGCATGATCCGTATTTTCCCGGAATGGATCATAATAAAATGAAATTAATGTCTCTAGGGAATAATCACTTCAAAGTAAATC